TAAAAAAATGGGCGATTATGTGATTAGTTGGTATACAAAATAGAATATAGAATTCGGTTGAATCAAAATAATTTATTTTATTAAAGTTCTATTTCTGTCAGAGGGCAATATGAATGTTCTATCATCTTCCATCACCACACTAAAAGTCTTATACGATATATCCGGTGTGGAAGTAGGCCAACATCTCTATTGGCAAATAGGGGGGTTACAAGTCCATGCCCAAGTACTTATTACTTCTTGGGTTGTAATTGCTATCTTATTAGGTTCTGCCACTCTAGCTGTTCGGAATCCACAAACCATTCCGACTGATGGTCAGAATTTCTTCGAATATGTTCTTGAATTCATTCGCGACGTGAGCAAAACTCAGATTGGAGAAGAATACGTTACTTGGGTTCCCTTTATTGGAACGCTCTTTCTATTTATATTTGTTTCTAATTGGTCAGGGGCTCTTTTACCTTGGAAAATCATAGAGTTACCTCATGGGGAGTTAGCCGCACCCACAAATGATATAAATACTACGGTTGCTTTAGCTTTACTCACGTCATTGGCATATTTTTATGCGGGTCTTAGTAAAAAAGGATTAGGTTATTTCGGTAAATACATTCAACCAACCCCAATCCTTTTACCCATTAACATCTTAGAAGATTTTACAAAACCTTTATCACTTAGTTTTAGACTTTTCGGGAATATATTAGCTGATGAATTAGTAGTTGTTGTTCTTGTTTCGTTAGTACCTTTAGTAGTTCCTATACCGGTTATGTTTCTTGGATTATTTACAAGTGGTATTCAAGCTCTTATTTTTGCAACTTTAGCTGCGGCTTATATAGGAGAATCTATGGAGGGTCATCATTGACTAGTTTTGAACTATGTTTTTGCTTAGCTTAGCCCAACTCAATGTATGCCTGTCTCAAGATACTATACTTAAGAAAAATAAACATGCAAAGTATGGTATATTACGAGCTAGAATCTAGAGTAATAGCAAATAAAGATTATGATATGAGCGAATTGTTGGAAAAATGGGAAAAAGATCTTTTTCCCATTTTTCTGGTGTAGATATATGGAATCTAATGGCTATAAGCGAACTTTTGTGGATGTTTCAAAGAAAATTTATAGAATCCGATTGAATCTAAGATACGAATCATTGGTTTACATTATGTAACAAAGGCATGTATATGTGATAATTGACTAGTTATATATGAACTCGAGATATATATAATTTGCCCTACTCCGGACCTGGCTTTCAATTCAAATAGAAGTCTTTTCCTTTCGTCTGGTCTATGGCTGTGAATTGAATGAATAAGTAGATTAAATTGAAATAAAGAAAAATAACGACGAACTCAAAGAATGATTCGGAACAAAAAAAAATAGAACAAGTAAAGTAATATAAATTCACAAAGATAAAGACTTCGTGGAGGATAGGAACTCCAAAAGAGATGTTGGGGTAGTTCGGATGATTCAATAATATTAGTCCGGAGTTTTTAGTTTGTTTTGAATGAATCGGAATAGTTAAGTTCGAATTCTTGATTGTATCATTAACCATTTTTTTCTTTTTTGCGAGGAACTTATCATGAATCCATTGATTTCTGCCGCTTCCGTTATTGCTGCTGGATTGGCCGTAGGGCTTGCTTCTATTGGACCTGGAGTTGGTCAAGGTACTGCTGCGGGTCAAGCTGTAGAAGGTATTGCGAGACAGCCCGAGGCGGAGGGAAAAATACGAGGTACTTTATTACTTAGTCTAGCTTTTATGGAAGCTTTAACAATTTATGGGCTGGTTGTAGCATTAGCGCTTTTATTTGCGAATCCTTTTGTTTAGTTTAACCTAAAAAATACTAGAAGTATTTTTTGACTTTGACTTGCCTTTTAAAATTATAGCAAGATTTCACTCCTACAATTATTCGTTGAGACAATAACTCTGGGAAGGACTGATGTGAGATTTGAGATATAGCCTGATACCTAATTATAATTAAGTATCATTCTTATTGGGAATTTCAATTGAAAAAAAAAAGAGGGCGGGACGTGATACAAAAAGAACTCTGTTCTTTTTTTTTAGTCTATCTATAAGGGGAGATCATATGAAAAATGTAACTGATTCTTTCCTTTCCTTGGGGTACTGGCCATCCGCCGGGAGTTTAAGATTTAATACCGATATTTTAGCAACAAATCTAATAAATCTAAGTGTAGTGCTCGGTGTATTGATCTTTTTTGGAAAGGGAGTGTGTGCGAGTTGTTTATTTCAAAAATAGGCTGGATCCAACCAGATGCACTTTGTTCGTTTTTGTTCATTAGAACTAAGAAAGAAAGGTGCATAATCCCGCGAATTACTTCTGAATAAATTAATAAATTATATGTAAGAACTATAGCATTTCGTAATTTGTTGGTAAATCTACCTTCCTTTGATTCTCTATCAACCAATAATGTGGGACCATTAACATGGTTAAAGCTAAACCCTTTTAAGTCCAGACGCAAGATGGTACTCTTTCTACTACTAGGTTAATACATG